TGAAATAAATAAAAATTATGCTTCGCGATTCCATAATCCCATTTTGTATTCAATTTCGAATTGACCCTTGGATATAAATCGTGAGAATGTATAGTCTTCCTCAAATATGCTATTGAGGGAAAAAGGATTCAACCTTTTCAATTTAAGAAATAAAGTTTTTTGATCTTGATCGGAATATGAAAAAACCGAAGGATCCCTTAACTATTTAAGTTATTAATCAAACGAATCGCACTTTTACCACTAAACTATACCCGCTACATATCTCCATTATTATATATGAATGAACCTTTTGTCGAACAAAGGAATGAGCAAAGGAATTAGATACAATTAAGATAGCATCAGACTCATGAAAATTCTAGTGTTGGCACTTCGTCCCGCTGGAGGTACTTGAAAAAAAAAAATAGGCGAAGAATAGAAAGCAGCTTATTTAAATAAAACTTGACTTGATCATACTTGATCCTAATTCATAATATAATGAAATAGAATTTATATATATATATACAATATATAATCAAATTAAATATATATATATATAATTAAATATTTAAATATAATTATATATAATTTATAATTAATATAATAAAATGAAATAAAATGAAAAGTCATCTTTTTCATTTGCTAGAAGTCATTACTGACATTCCGAATCTAGGGATTTATTAAAGATGGACCATAAAAATGATGAATTCCGCATTTCGTTTTTCGTTTTCAACTTCCCCTTCAACTGCCAGATCCTATGAATTTGGGGATCAATCGGATCAATTGGATTTCAAATGTTCAAATAAAATAAAGCTTGTCCCTTGAACAAGTAAATGAGTTATGTTATATATGTTATAACATATGTGTGTTTCATTTTTGATATTGTTTAATATTATTTGATATTGTTTAATATTAATTGTTATATGTATGTGTTCTTTTCCGGTTAGTAATTAAGTAAATTGAGAAAAAAAATACTTATATTTATATACTTAATAAGAATGATAAGAATGTGAAAAATATTCTTTCATATTCATATTCTTATTCTATAGTATTCTTATTATTAGTATAGTATTAATAATACTAATCACTAAGAAATGGCACTTCTATCATAGGACTGGGGATAGACATTTTCTTTGTTGCTTCAATAACAACCAAGAATTTTTGATTTGATATCAAATCATACATAATTAAATTGTTTGATCTATGAAATGATTTATCAGAACAAAAAAAGAAATAATGTAATGGCCCGGCCAGTACTTAACCAGGCCGGGGGAATGAACCTTTCTTACAAAATTAAAGAAATGAAGTAAGGGATTCTGTCTATATCTATTCTATCGGGGATAAGATCTCTGTTTCGAATCATTATCTAAATTGAATTACTGATCAAATTCGTAGATATCTTATCCATTTTTATATAGAATTTCAAATTTGTTTTGAATATATTTGAATAATATATTATTTCTATTATTTTTATATTATTATCGTTACTTTATCCTATCTTATAATAAATTATTACTAATAAATAATGAAAAAAAGAAAACGAAGTTTTTTTTGTTTCAATCTTTTTACTTCACATCATATAAAAAAAATGCAATTTTGAATTGGGAGAGATGGCTGAGTGGACTAAAGCGGCAGATTGCTAATCCGTTGTACGAGTTATTTGTACCGAGGGTTCGAATCCCTCTCTCTCCGTTCCCTCTGATCACTTCAGACTTTCAAATTGGAAAAAATGGGATCCTTTTTTTTTTCATCATAGGTAAATGTGAAATGTATGGAATATAAAAAAAAAATAAAGAAAACTCAACATTTTTTATTCCTCACGTCCAGGATTACGGCCCGGATCGTTAGATAAGAATCCGAAGATGAAGAGAGAAACAAAAAATATCACTACTGTGTAAACGAAGAGTTTGAGAGTAAGCATTACACAATCTCCAAGATTATTTTTTTGGGGAAAAAGGAAATAGATTGCCTATTTTTTATCACATACGTTATTTTGGCATAACACCCCCAAAATGAAGTCTTTTCTTGAATCTTGAAAAAAAAAAGTAATTTTCAACAAATTTCTTTCTACTTTGTAATAAGGTAATAAGAAAAGAAAGGTTAAGAAAAGAAAGGTTCTGATTCCTTCATTACCAAAAATGTTTGGCCATATCCGTTATTGGGTATTGTGGGTTCTTCGAAAGTCCTTGTTTACTGGAATGTAAGAACGAGGAAATAAGTTGATCCAAATTTCTCACCGCGGTCATTCAATTCAATATACAAGAATTTCTATTTTTGAATCGAGGGTTCATAATATAAAACTTATCTGATCTTATCAATTTTTATTTTAGAATTTATTTTTTCGAATAAATCATGAATTATGCAGAGTATTCAAAATTTTATCGAAAACTTACAGCAGCTTGCCAAACAAAAGCTAATAGAAAAAATAGTAGAGGTATGACAGGCATAAAATCTACGATTGGATTGAAAAAGGCATAAGCCTCCGGCAATTTAGCGAAGAAAAAACTACTCGAATAAAGGGTGGAATTAAGACAGATACAGATTAAACTAAAGATATTAAGCATAACAAACATTTCATTCTTGTAGATTAGAAAATTGGATTTTGGTTGAGTTCTTTTTATGAAGGAAAAATAAAAAGGCGGGTCAAAAAATCCTTCTTTTTCTTCGAACTCTCCCAAATCAAAAATCTTTCCTTTCATTCTCAAATGAGAATACAAGGAATTATAGTTTCGTACAATATCTTAATTGAATTTTATGTAATGATCAATAATTTGATCAATAATTTTTTGTGATTCTATATTTACATGTGTTGAATCCTAGCAACAATGTATTTCATATGTATTTGGGCTGGGATTGACGAATGACCAATACCAATATTAGTCTTTATTAGTGTCGAATATAAATCTAAATGGGGCGTGGCCAAGCGGTAAGGCAACGGGTTTTGGTCCCGCTATTCGGAGGTTCGAATCCTTCCGTCCCAGATCGTCTCCATCAGAAACGAAAGATTCTTCTCTTTAACAATTTTCTGTTTAATCTTGCTTGGATATTGGATATATATAATGTGTGACCCAACCCCTTCTTTGTTCTGAATTCAATGTACGGGTAGAAATCAAAATATTTCTTTGAATTTTGAATTCAAAAAAGAATTGGAGGTGGATCATTCCCATTCAGAGTATGCTCATACTCATATTCATATTGAAGTTAGTTACTTAGGGAAACCTTGTGTTCCATACCCGTGAAATGGGAATTCGCACATGGTGCATTCTTAATTGAAATAGAAAAAAACCTTTTTTTCTATTCCATTCCCCAAGGAAAGCCTAAAGAAAATCAATGGTGTATCCCAATTCCACACTTTATGTGGAGACTAAAGATTCCGTAGTTTTTTGTATTAATTGCATTTCATCGTTCGTCTAAAAACTTCTAAGGAAAAAATAGGAAAAATAAATTGATCTGGATCCCATTTTCTTTTTTTGTATTTTAGCTTATTCAATTGAATAATTGGAAATCAATATAATGTAATGATTGGATGGATGAAAATTTATATATTCCATTTTTACGGAATTGGAGGAAAGATTCTTGAATCTGAAGTAAAACAAAATAGGTCTGTATGCTGTATAATAGATATTATGTAGTATTATTGTATTGTTCTATTTCAGTAACAGCAGCCCCTTCTCTTGGTTAAGTCAAAAGGATCTGTGATCCTTTAAATATCCATGATTACTCCCAGTAACAATTGTTCGTTGTATATGATGGATATGAAAAGATTAGATTCCTCTTATTCTTGATTCTGATTTTCTCTTTCAGATGAAAGAAAGAATTTGGAATCTTCATTTTTGTGAACCCTTGGTACTTGAATAAGTGTGAAAAATCTATATTATAGAGAGACTTCCGACCTTTTCGAGTCATCGGAATAGCTTATAATTTGGTTACTAACTTATTTTGTTCCGGAATTGAAAATCTATTCTATTATTCTATTAAGTAAAGGCCTTTACTTTTTCATTTATGTATTCGAAAAAAAAGGGGGGGATGATCCTTTTTATGATTCATCATCCCGAACAATCTGTTGAAGATGTAAATAAGACTTAAGTAAACGCGTTTATTCGTCTTTTTTAGAAATCTGTTTCATTTGAGCCAATGACTATTCATGATTCCATATTGAATCAATTCCATACCGGTTCGAAATTTAATCAGAGGAATGTTATGGTAAAACTTCGTTTGAAACGATGTGGTAGAAAGCAACGTGCGACTTGAAGGACATGATTCGTTGTGGATTCTTACATCCACCATTTTCTATAGGAATGAAGATGCTCTTGAATCGACATAGTTTGTTCTGTTCTTGCTAGGAACCTAATTTGTGTTGGGTTGGTAAATAGGAATAGTACATAATGGAGCTCGAACAAAAAGTATTGATTCATTTCTCGGGGGGAAGAATCTAGGGTTAGTAACAATTAATAAGTTAGACCAACTTTGTAAATATATCCTCAATATCGAAATCGAAGGGTAAAAATTCGAACAAGTTTGAAATAAAATAAAAAAGTCAAATTTGTCGAAATTGGTAAAACTTTTTCGATTAAAATGAAAAGTGTATTATAATAAATCTTTCGTATTATTCATAGAAAGAAATAACAAAAAACAAAAGGTATGTTGCTGCCATTTTGAAAAGGAATAAGGATCACCGAAGTAATGTCTAAACCTAATGATTTTACAAAGTAAAGAGAAAGGATTCCGGAACAAGGAAACACTATTTTCAATTGTCTCAATAATTTTATTTAATTTTATTATAATGAAGAAGAAAAATGGATTCGAGACGAGACAAACAAAAGAGGTTAGAGACGACTCAAGAAATGTCTAAAGAGTTACCTTCGCACTTTTTCAGAATTGCCCAACTTGAGTTATGAGTACGAATGATATTTCTTTTTTTCTGTATCTGTAAGTAAGAACAAAAAACGACTCAAATTATAACTCAAATTATAGTCGACTTCATGATTTTATGGATCTATTTGCCATTATATACAGAATATACAGAAATATTAGAATCATTTTTTCTCGAGCCGTATGAGGAGAAAGCCTCCTATACGTTTCTAGGGGGGGTATTATTTATCTACATCTATCCCAATGAGCGATCTATCGAATCGTTGCAATTGATGTTCGATCCCGAAGAGAAGGAAGAGATCTTCAAAAAGTGGGTTTTTACGATCCGATACAGAATCAAACTTATTTAAATGTTCCTGCCATTCGTTATTTCCTTGAAAAAGGTGCTCAACCTACAGGAACTGTTCATGATATTTTAAGGAAGGCAGAATTATTTAAAGTTAAAGAAAGACCTTCATAAAGAAAAAAAAAAAACAAAATTTCTTTTAATAAATAAAAAAGAAAAGGTAACTAGTATCTATTTTGGGCAATTAGTTACTCAAAATTTGCTCTTTTCTTGTTGTATTCATACTTTTTCTCTACTTTTTCCTTATTTTTTTTCATCTAAATTTCTTATTTATGTTGTGCCAATCCAACACGAATTCTTATTTGATTTACTTAATACTTAAATACAATACTTAATTAATTATTAATTAAATTGAATTTGTTTTCCATTCATATTGACAATGTTGTATCGAACAAATATAATTCGATCGTAGATAAGCGGATCTGTTTATTCCGACCCCTAATTTGGTTTTCCTTTACTTCAGTCAAATGATGGGTTTGCCGAATTTACTGTTATACATATGCAAGATGTATTTTCTTAACGAAAATCAAAAATTTTGAGAAAATGGGCGGTCTGTAAATTTTGATATTTCTATTTGGAATCCGTTGTTTTTTATTTTTGAATCCGATCCATCCATTCATTTTGCTATTTTGGTGTTTAGAATTGATCATAAAATCTTTCCTCTATTTCTTGTTAGTTCAATGTTTTGACGTAGTTGTACAGTGCAATTCTATTTATTTTTTTATTTCGATCGTATCTACAAATCATATTTATCTGGGTTGCTAACTCAACGGTAGAGTACTCGGCTTTTAAGTGCGACTATGATCTTTTACACATTTGGATGAAGCAATGAATTCGTCCAGACTATTGGTAGAGTCTATAAAACCGCGACTGATCCTGAAAGGTAATGGATGGAAAAAACAGCATGTCGTAATAATAAGAAGAAAATGGAATTTCTTAATTTCTTATTAGATTCCTATTTTTTTTAGTAGAATTCTGAGTCAATCCTTACCAGATCATTCCAAAATTTTTTTTTTATTTTAGGAGTAGGAGGAAGACAAAAAAAATTCACATTGACAGTTGGGTTTAGTGAATAAATGGATAGAGCCCTACGGCTCCAATTCTGGTAAAAAAAAGCAACGAGCTTCTATTCTTTATTTGAATAATTACCCCATCTAATTAGACGTTAAAAAAAATTAGTGCCTGATGCGGGAAAAGGTTCTCCTGTGAGTGGTCCTTTGATTCTTTTTTTTTTATTTTTTTTTAAATCCTAACTATTCTCTATTATAGATTGGAAACGAATGTGTAGAAGAAACAGTATACTGACAAAAAGAATTTGTTCCAAAGTCAAAAGAGCGATCGGGTTGCAAAAATAAAAGATTTTTGAACCTCTAATAATTATAACGAGGATAAACCCATTAGATAGAAGGGGAGAGGAAAAAGATCTGTTGATTGGACTTTCTGTTTCCGGGGTATATATATTTTTTTGTACATAATACATACCTTGTTCTGACCATATTGCACTATGTATAATTTGATAACCCAAGAAATGCCTACTGTTTTTGTTTCAAGTAGAAAAAATGTAAGTCAATGGAAGAATTACAAGGATATTTAGAAAAGGATAGATCTCGGCAACAACACTTCCTATATCCGCTACTCTTTCAGGAATATATTTATGCACTTGCTCATAATCATGGGTTAAATGGTTCGGTTTTTTACGAACCTGTGGAAGTTTTTGGTTATGACAATAAATCTAGTTTAGTACTTGTAAAACGTTTAATTACTCGAATCTATCAACAGAATTTTTTGATTTCTTTGGTTAATGATTCTAATCAAAATCGATTCGTTGGATACAACCACAATAATTTTTTTTTTTCTCATTTTCATTCTCAAATGATATCAGAAAGTTTTGCAATTATTGTAGAAATTCCATTCTCGTTGCGATTAGTATCTTATTTCGAAGAAAAAGAAATACCAAAATATCATAATTTACAATCAATTCATTCAATTTTTCCCTTTTTAGAGGACAAATTATCACATTTAAATTATGTCTCAGATATACTAATACCTCATCCCATACATATGGAAATCTTGGTTCAAATTCTTCAATGCTGGATTCAAGATGTTCCTTTTTTACATTTATTGCGGTTCTTTCTTCACGAATATCATAATTTGAATAGTCTTCTCATTACTCAGAATAAATCTATTTACGTTTTTTCAAAAGAAAATAAAAGATTATTTCGGTTCCTATACAATTCTTATGTATTTGAATGGGAATTTTTCTTAGTTTTTATTCGTAAACAATCTTCTTATTTACGATTAACATC